ACTTTTGTATAACCACATAATTCTGACTAATTAACCAACTAACCAGTGATAAAAAACTTCAGGAGAAACTCTCTCCACTCTAATAGGTATAAAAGAATGATTTACCCCACAAATCTCCCTACACTGACCAAATATCACACCAGATCTTACTAAATAAACACCTAATTGATTAATTCGACCAGGAATAGCATCAGCTTTAACCCCTAAAGAAGGAACAGCCCAAGCATGAATTACATCAGCAGAACTAACTAAAACACGACTATCAACACCATAAGGTAACACACATCGATTATCAACTTCCAGCAATCGATAACCCCCCTCACCAATCTCTAAACTATTTGTTATATAAGAATCAAAACTAATAACATCACTACTATCCCCGTACTCATATTCTCAATACCATTGATGCCCAACAGCCTTTATCCTAACCATAGGCCCCCCAACCTCATCTAACAAATATAACAATCGAACAGATGGAATAGCTAGAATTAATAACAATAATCCAGGAATTACAGTTCAAGCAGCCTCAAGTGCCTGAGCCTCCATAGTAAATCGAGACGATAATCCACTTTTTAATAAACACATCATTATATACCTTACAAAGGACGAAACTAGTACAAGAACAAACATAGTATGATCATGAAAAAAACTAAGCTCAGAACTCAAACCACTATAACTATCCTGAAACCCTAATTGACCCCAAAAGCTCATTTTTATTTTTTATTTTTATTCGCCTTTATATTTCTCATTCTAACGAACCCTCACGCCACTCATGAACTACTCCAATAAATAACAATACTAGAAAAACTAATAATGCTAAATAACTTTTAAATCACATCCAAGAACTACCTATTACCATTACAACAGGAAATAACAAAACAATCTCTACATCAAAAACTACAAAAATTACAGCTAACAAAAAAAACCGTAAAGAAAAAGGTACTCGAGAAGATCCTATAGGGTCAAACCCACACTCAAAAGGGCTAACCTTTTCTCGACCTATATATAATGACACCCCAAGAAATAACCCAACAAATAATAATACAAACCCAAGCAAAATAGCTAATAGAATTCTTAATACTACTTTTTCCATATTTACCTTTTCAGGTAAATTATATTACATACTACAAACTCAAAGATTTTAATACTAATAACACACTAATGAGAGCAATTATAATCTATTTATAGAACCACAACCTATCGTTTTTCTTAAACTACTCATTACCCCCCATTATAAAGATTCTATTTATTATTTTTTTAAAAAAACAAACATAAATAAAATTTATTAAAATAATAGTTCTATACTTTAATAAAAAGATCTGATTTGCATTCAACCATTGAGATACCACTCTAGAACTATACTATAAAGGACCTCGGAGAAGATTTGCCTTGAAATCAAAAAGAAAGTGTTCGACTCACTTATCCTTTTCATCAGAAAGGTAGCCGAGCTAATATGTGGCTTCTAACTACATAAAGAGAGGTTTAACTCCTTCCACCTTTCTTTATGCTAATTAAGTGTTAAATATATGCACATTGACTTTTCACGTCAAAAGAGCATCTTAATGCATTTAGCTACTTATAAATTCAATCTGAAACTTTTAAGTAATCCTTAAACAAAAATTCCAAAAGTTATTATCCGTTATTTTGTTTTCTTTATTCGTTATTCTATGCCTAACTTTAAGTATTCCGTTATTCTTTCTTTCAAACGAACCAAAACTTACCAATCAAACACTATGCTCAATAGACCTAAGCAATCAACCTTTACAGCCTAAAACAGATAACCATCCTATTATCACCAGATCTGGCAATACAGATTTAACTAAATCAAACCAAACATCAAGTACCAGAACTAAACAAAAATCATAATTATTTTCTCCCTTCTTACAAATGAAATCCCCAAACAAACTTCTATTTATATTCCTTATAGTCAGAAGTACTTGCATAGTCGCATCCTCATCCAACTGATTAATAATATGGATAGGTTTAGAGATTAATATGCTTGGTTATATTCCACTTATATTTATAAAAGAAAGCAGAAGAGAGTCAGAAGCAGCAGTAAAATACTTAATCCCTCAATCATTAGGGTCAACAATTTTTATTGCCTCAGCAATTACCTCATCGCACTTTAACAACCTACAAATCCTTATAATAATCGCAATATGTCTAAAATTAGGTGTAGCACCATTCCATTTTTGATTTCCTCCAGTTATAGCAAGACTCCAACTAACACCAGCTTTCATTCTCCTAACTTGACAGAAAATCGCCCCAGTCCTAGCCATTAGCTCTATAAATTCCTTAATAATTAAAATTATCATACCTATTGCAACAGTTAGAGCATTATGAGGAGGTATTGGAGGATTAAATCAAACCGATATTCGATCTCTACTAACATATTCCTCAATTGGTCATACAGGGTGAATATTAGCAAGTGTTAATAGAAATTATATAATTCTCATCGCTTATCTAACTACTTACATCTTAATTAATATATCAATTTACGCTTTTTTAACTAAAGAACACACGAAATCTTACAAACAACTTTTTTCCTCTAAAGAGCCCGGAAAGATCTTTATCTTGGCCATTACAATTCTTTCTCTAGGAGGACTTCCACCTTTTACAGGCTTCATTATAAAGTTATTAGTTTTAATACTTACAGAATCAAAAACAATTATCATTTTTGGTCTGATTATCGGGGCATTAGTAAGCTTGTTTTACTACTTATCTTTAACCTTTTCAACATTATTAAGATTCAACAAAATACACCTAACCAAAAACCAAATAACCTCAAAACAGGCAATTCTGTTTTTATTATCTCAAATCCTACCACTAACCTCAATTTTATTTATTTTCTAAGTAGGATAAGCTAACAATTAAGCTGTTGGGCTCATAACCCAAAAATAGAAACTCTCTTCCTACTAATATTACCCAAGAGATTTAAGTTAAAAAAACTAATAGCCTTCAAAGCTTTAAATGATCTAAAATCAATCTCTACAAGCAAGAAACTAATAAGTATTATGGTTTCGGCCCATAATTAGGTGTAATTACATACCCTTGCTTTTAAATATTTCATTGATGTATAAAATTAGCTATACAAATTAAACTACATATGGCAGCATACACGCATTGTGACTACGGCTAATCTTTAATAAATCTTTCAAAAAGTTTATTATCTTCAAAGAATAACCCACTAAACATTCACTATTAATGTTGAAACTTCTCACAACACCAATGTTTTATATTATACTAGCTAGGAAACTAGGCCCTAGAAAATAAGTAAAAGGGGTGGCAAAAAATGGTGCCAGCAGTCGCGGTTATACCAATACCCCAAGCTAATTTCAACAAATCGGAGCAGTTATTAATTTTTGGTTATCAGATTAACTTTTAATGTAAAAAGTAAATTAAAACTAAATCCAATACAACCATAACCTTAACTACTCCAACAAACCATAACTTTAGAACTCGGATTAGATACCCGACTACTATATGGCCCAACATAAAAAAGAATACTACAAGCGAAAGCTTAAACCTCAAACAATGTGGCGGTGCTTTACTCCCCATCAGGGGATCCTGTGGCTTAATTCGATAATCCACGATAATCTTAGCTACTCTCGTACTCCAGCTTGTGTATGGCCGTTTATGCTTGCTCGAAAAAGAAAAAAAAGGAAGCAATAGAACTAGTTCACTCAAAAATTCAGGTGACATACAGCCAATGAGAAGCAGATCCATGGGATACAAATAAATATACTAACAGATTTAAAGTTACAAATCTTTAATGAAGGAGGACTTGAAAGTAAGACTTAACTTCCACAAAATAAGTCTGAATAAGAACTAAAGCGCGTACAAATCGCCCGTCACTCCGACAACAAAGTAGGATAAGTCGTAACACAGTAGGGGTAATGGAAATTGCCCCTATCACAGTCCATGATGGCCGAGATACCAGGCATCGAGCTTTTAACTCGACCACAGTTATTTACTTCAGGATAAGCTTTGAGAAGCTAATAAGCATTGGTCTTGTAAACCAAAGATAAGATTAAATCCCTCCAAAGCTCCAAACGCTAATAGCAAAGTGGCCGAGAACAGGCAAAAGATTGTAGCTCTTTTTACGGATCATCCCTTTGTAAGCCTATATAAAAATAATCGTAAACTTTACTAACTAAAGAAAATTTTCATAATGCATAGTATTTTTTAAAAAATATGACTTAACTTATAACCGCAAGGATTAATACTTTAGGCCTTTAAAGAACTGATAACCCCACATCCCTTTTGCATCATGGAGAAGCAACATAAATATAGTAAATTAGGCTCCCGAATGATTATGAGCTACTAATCCTTAAAAATCAATGTTTCATAATTGATAAAGTAACTTTTAGTAGAAGTAATAAGCCTTTCATATAATCATATAGCTGGTTTTTCTTTAAAAGCATCAAAGTGCTGACTTGTAGTATTACACATTATGTTAACATAACTACAAAGTTTAATTTATTGAGGATAAGCTCAATAAAAACTCAAAAATACTCTATCACTTAACTTTCTAAGTAGGCTTAAAAGCAGCCATCTAATAACGTTCTAGTTATTAATACCCAAACTATTTAATATTCATACATTATTATTTTAATACTTAAAGAAATTTAACACAAAACTCTTCATGTTAATAAACAGGCATTCTATTAGTATTAACGTAGTTATTCTTTCATAACACTTAAAAAATTTTGAATCCAATAATTATTCTACTCGCAAAACTACATAAAGCGAACTCGGCAAATAAATTCCCTGCCTGTTTACCAAAAACATCGTCTTTTGAATTCTTTTATAAAAGATAATGCCTGCCCAGTGAAAATTTTAAACGGCCGCGTTAGCGTGAGCGTGCTAAGGTAGCGTAATAATTAGCCTTTTAATTGGAGGCCAGTGAATGGCAAGACTAGGAATATCTGTACTTTATGTATAAAAAAAACTTTTCTTCTAAGTGAAAAGACTTAGATAACAAAGGAAGACGAAAAGACCCCGCGGAACTTCACCTTTTCTTTATACCTCTGCGTACCAAGCTTAAAAGTATACAAGGTTTGATTGGGGCAATCTTGGAACCAATAAAGCTTCCAAACTTACGTATAAAACTATACAAAATTTATTAAGGACCAAAAAGTAGTTACCCCGGGGATAACAGCGTAATCCAACTTAAGAGTACACATCGAAAGTTGGGTTTGCGACCTCGATGTTGGCTTAAGGACATCCACATAAGTGCAACCGCTATGATAGGATAGTCTGTTCGACTATTGTACCCTTACATGAGCTGAGTTAAGACCGGCGCAAGCTAGGTTGGTTTCTATCTCCTTTAACATATAAATCTTCTTGATTGTACGAAAGGACCCCAAGAGATGCGTCTAACAATAGCATTTATTAAACTAATATTTAACTTAAACCATCATAGTGGGTTAGTATAAAAATACCACTGACTTAGGATCAGTAAATAAGTAATCACTTACCCCCTACTTAACACCCCTTATTAATACCTTTTATTTACAAGGGAAGAAGCTACAATTATAGCAATTAGTTGTTACCTAATAGAAAGTGAACCATTTTCACCTACCCTACTTAACAGAAAATAGTTTAAAAAAACAAAAACTTTGGGAGTTTTAGATTTAGTCACACTAATTTTCTGAATTAAACTCTCCATACGAAAAACTCACCCACTTATTAAAGTTCTAAATAACTCACTATATGACCTTCCAGCCCCTATTAACTTGTCGGTGTGATGAAATTTCGGATCTCTACTAGGCCTATGCCTAGCCACGCAAATTGTTACAGGGCTTTTCCTTGCTATACACTATACTTCAAACGTTGATCTTGCTTTTTATTCTGTTTCCCACATTTCACGAGATGTAAACTATGGATGATTAATACGAGCTATTCACGCAAATGGCGCCTCATTCTTCTTTGTGTGTATTTATCTCCATACAGGTCGCGGAATATACTACGGGTCATATCTAGCCCAAGAAACCTGAAACATTGGAATCATGTTACTTTTCCTTACCATAGCGACAGCTTTTTTAGGTTACGTTCTTCCGTGAGGACAAATATCCTTTTGAGGAGCTACTGTAATTACTAATCTTCTCTCAGCAATCCCATATATTGGTAAAACCTTAGTTTATTGATTGTGAGGTGGGTTTTCAGTTAGAAATGCAACTTTAAGCCGATTCTTTGTACTACATTTTGTCCTTCCTTTTGCCATTGTAGCTCTCGTTGTAATTCATTTACTATTTTTACACCAAACTGGATCTAACAACCCACTTGGAATTTCATCAAACGTTAACTTAATCCCATTTCATATTTACTACACATCAAAAGATGTCGTAGGGTTTGTTTTTTTGTTAGCCTTACTAATCTTTATTTGCCTATTTTCACCAAATCTTCTAACAGACCCAGAAAATTATGTACCAGCTAATCCTTTAAGAACACCAGTACATATTCAACCAGAATGATACTTTTTATTTGCTTATGCCATCTTACGATCCATCCCTAACAAGTTAGGCGGAGTTGTTGCATTATTAATATCAATCCTAATCTTAATCTTTATACCTATATTACACTATAATACTATACGTTCAAACTCTTTTTACCCAATAAATCAATCCCTTTTTTGATTATTCCTAGGAGTTTTTATAGTGCTTACATGAATTGGTAAGCAACCTGTAGAAGACCCCTTTATCTGAATTGGCCAAACTTTTTCTGCCTTATACTTCATGTTTTTTATTATTTCTCCCATACTTTCAAAAATATGGGATTTTCTTTTATTTCTAAAAGAAAGATAGCTTTAAAGGAAAAATAGTTTAAACTTACACAAAACATAACACTGAAAATGTTACAATGACTTAGTCTTATTCCATAATATCATCACATTTAAAAATTATTATTAAACTATAAATAGCTAACACCAGCTAGCAAGAAAACTAATAAAACTAAAAAGATACGAGTGTAGACTAAAAGTCCTCCCCTTTGTATATAATATGAAATATTAACACCACTTCCCAATGCCCTAAAGATACCTTGCCCTCCCAACACTTCTATTCAACCTAAGTCTAAATGTAAATGTATAAGCCCACCTAACTTTAACCCAACCCCAGCTAAAAATCTCCCAGATACTAAATTCATAAACCATATTCTTGATAGAAATCGTCCTAATTTCCCAAAAAACTTTTTCTTAAAAATTCCCACTGAAGAAAGATTAATAAATCTATATAACAACCCAAAAAATGTAACAATACCAATAATTACTTTTCCAAAAATACCAACTAACCTGAATCCATTTACATCTACTCAAACCCTTTGCAAAAATCACCCACCTGCAATTGCACCAATTGATAACACAATAATAGAACATACAATATAACCACTTTCAACCCCATAGGTAAACAAACTTCTACTAAAGTTTTGCCCGAATACCCCAATTAGCAAAATCCGCAAACTATAAACCAAACTTAATCCTGCACCTACTAGTATAACAATTACTTCCAATCTTCCATTAAACCTTCTAAAAACTCCTTCTAAAATAAGATCCTTCGAATAAAATCCACTTAAAAAAGGTATCCCACATAAAGCAATACTTCTGAGTATTAAACATCTCCTTCTAAAAGGCAATAAATAGTTTAAACCCCCAAGAATTCGTCCATCTTGAGTATCCATAGTTGAATGAATAATAGAACCAACACACAAAAATAGTAAAGCTTTAAACAAAGCATGAGTAAAAAGATGAAAAACAGCAATAACAGGAAAACCAACCCCTACAGTAAACATTATCAACCCCAACTGCCTTAAAGTAGACAAAGCAATGATCTTTTTTAAATCAACCTCAAAACAAGCACTTAAACCCGCTATCAGCAAGGTTAATGCCCCTATCTTTCTCAAAAACCACAAAACCTCATGTATTTCAACTAAAGTTCTATAAAATCGAATAACCAAATAAACACCAGCCGTTACTAAAGTTGATGAATGCACTAAAGCGGAAACAGGTGTGGGAGCAGCCATTGCTGCAGGCAACCAAGCAGAGAATGGAATTTGAGCCCTTTTTGTTATTGCTCCAACAACTACTAAGAAACAAACTAATAACTCAAAACTTCCAGTTATTCCATACCCAATGCATCACTCTCCTCAATTAATTAAAAAACAAATACTTAAAATTAATAAAGCATCCCCAATGCGATTCATTAACACAGTTAGTATTCCAGCAGCTAAAGACTTTTTATTTTGATAATAAATAACCAAAGCGAATGACACAATACCTAGGCCATCCCATCCCAAAAGAATAGTAATCAACCTAGGAATAAAAATTAATAAGTTCATTGATCCTACAAAGGCTATAATAAGCAATATAAACCGTCGAATAAAAACTTCCTCTTCTATATAAGACACCCTAAATAAGGATACAGAGCCAGAAATCAAACAAACGAAACAAGAAAAAATAACACTAATATAATCAAAAATAATGGGCAAACTTCAATCTACACTACATATACTTAAAATTTGTCATTCGACTATATAACTTTGCCCTATAGAGCCAATTACAGAGATTGCAAACACTCCCAATAGCACTGCTGCAAAAAAAAGAAAAACAGAACATAGCAAAGGGGCTCTTATATTTTTTTTATTTTTCACCTAATATAGCAAGAATCACCTTCTTGTATTTAGCCACCTATCAGCCTAGCCTTAATCACCTCTATATTATACCTCCTTTGTTTCATTTTTATTTATTAATATTATAATCATCAACAATATACCTAAACCTACAAACCTTTAACTTTTAGTTAATCATACTAAAACCTTATAGTAATTTTTGGATTTAACAAAACTTCCCCCCCATTATCCAAAAGTAATTTATTTTATTTTTAGTAATCTTTTACTAAACAACAAACTCTAACTAGATTGAGAGCTGGTGAAATTAAAATCACAAATGAATTTGAATCATTAGAAGGAACCAAGAATTCCGCCCTCAATGTTTGTCTTGTAGTATATACCTTATTACTGTAAACTGCAACTTTACCAAAACAAAAGTCAAGACATCTAAACATACAGCATTACGCCGGATGAACGGATTACTCTGATGAGGTAAATCATGGGCCACTGCCCTAATGCTTTTAGCAAAAAGTAGTATATTTATTACAACTCGTTTACACCGAGTTAAAGGTTTAATTTCCCTTTTTGAAGTAAGGTGGCAGAAAAGTGCCTCAGATTTAAGCTCTGATTATAAAGTTATTACTTTCCTTTCTAATCATCCAACACCTAATTGCCACTTTTATCACTTACTTATTAATTCTACTAGGTGTAGCATTTTTTACTCTCTTAGAACGAAAAGCTCTTGGGTATTTTCAAATTCGAAAAGGTCCTAATAAACTAGGAATTATTGGGATCCCACAACCACTAGCTGATGCTTTAAAACTCTTCGTTAAAGAGTGAATCACCCCTATATCTTCCAATTATTTTCCTTTTATCTTAACCCCAACAGCAATACTTATTTTAGCTCTCAGGTTATGGCAACTATTCCCCTCTTTTATACTTTCACACCAAGTTACACTAGGAATACTTCTATTTTTATGTATCTCCTCACTAGCTGTATATACAACACTTATAGCAGGTTGATCATCTAACTCTAAATACGCTTTATTAGGAGCTATTCGAGCTATAGCCCAAACTATTTCCTATGAAGTAACTATAACTTTAATTATTATCTTTTATCTATTTTTAACAATGCAAATAGACCTAGTAAACATTCGTCTAACCAGTTTATCCATAATTACTGTTATATTATTTTTACCATTAGGAATTATGTGGCTAGCAGTAATTCTTGCAGAAACAAACCGAGCTCCATTTGATTTTGCAGAGGGAGAATCAGAACTAGTATCAGGGTTCAATATCGAATACGGCGGAGCTGGTTTTGCTTTTTTATTTATAGCAGAGTACAGAAATATCTTAATAATAAGCCTCATTACTTCCTGCCTACTAACAGGCACACTAATAGTATCAATCCCAGTAGCCATTATTTTCTTATGAGCTCGAGCCACGTTACCTCGTTATCGTTATGATTTATTGATGGTAATAGCCTGAAAATCTTTTTTACCTTTAAGCCTAGCCATTCTAATAGCATTAAGACCGCTTCTTTTACTTTTATAGTAAATGCTGATAGTATAATAAGTACAATTGCCTTCCAAGCAGAAAGACCAAGTTAGGTCAGCATAACCATAGTACAAACACTATACGTAATTACACTCATAGCCATCTCAACCTTATGGACATACATAATTCTCTCTATAACTTTACCTATACATCCGTTACCATTAGGTATCATAGTACTATTGTTAGCATTTTTAAATTGTGCCCTAATTGCTACAATCAGTCCATGATACTCCTACATACTTTTTTTTATTTTCATTGGTGGAATGCTGGTTATATTCGCATACATCGCATCTCTTTCTCCTAACATAACTTTTTCCGTAAATAATCCTCTAATACCTGTTGCACTAACTGTAATTTCTGTTTTTAGCTTCAAAAACCTAAAGCTTAACTCAAATCACCAAACTAACACAGAACTTGCTTCCAGGATTAATGATACAACACAAATTCTAAGTTTTTTATATACAGATAATGGAGTTACCTCCATCATCCTACTAGCCTGCATACTACTATTTACCTTAGTAGCAAGAGTAAAAATTTGTAAACCTAAAATGGGAGCATTACGCCCATTTTTTTAAAAAATCTTTCACTCAAATTAAAAAACTAAAAGTAAATATTTTAAATAAAAAACATTAAAGCTACCCCAGCTACTCTTAACATAAGCACCAGTTTAAACCTAATAATATAATTAATGTACTCTTCAGCCATATTTACACTACGCACCCATAAAGGATATTGCCCATGTTGCGTAATTGAATATAAGTACCATGAATAAAGTCCTCTTAAAAAAGTTATAACCCCTGTAAGCAAACCAAATATCACAGAATACCTTAGAATAGAAATTCCTAATATTAATTCTCTCCATAAGTTCAAAGAAGGAGGAGCAGCTATATTAATAGCACACATTAAAAACCAACACAGAGAAATCCCCGGAACTAAAACTAACCCACCTTTAACTAAAAACAATCTACGAGTCCCATAACACTTATAAGTTTCACTAGCTAAAAAAAACATACCAGAGGAACATAGACCGTGAGCAATTATTATTAATAAACAACCTAACCATCCCCAATCTGTGTTAGAATAAATACCCCCCAAAACTAATCTTATATGCCCAATGGATGAATAAGCTACCAAAGCCTTTACATCATTTTGAGCAAAACAAACTATTCTAGCAACAATTCCGCCCACTAATCCGACACAAAAAATAATAGAGATAGTTAAAGTTCTATACAACCCCAATGTGTAAAAAAACCGAATTAAACCATAACCCCCAAGTTTAAGTAAAACACCAGCTAAAATCATAGACCCAGCAACCGGCGCCTCTACATGAGCTTTTGGTAACCACAAATGAAACCCATAAATAGGTAGCTTTACTAAAAAAGCCAAAGAAGCACAAAAACTCACTAACCAACCTCATTCAAACTTTAAAAACATTCATCCCCAAAAAACAGACCCTCCTTTAGTGAAAATTAAAACAATTAAAACTAAAAGAGGAAGAGAGGCACTAACCGTGTATAGTAATATATATTTTCCAGCCTGTAACCGCTCAGGTTGATAACCCCATCCCAAAATAATTAACAAAATAGGAATAAGGCTAAACTCAAATATAATATAAAAATTAAGTAAAGACCCAACGCTAAAACAAAAGACAAGGACCAAAGTGAGCACTAAAACTCTAAAAGTGAATTCAGTACATTTATTATCTACTTTCAGAACATCGCGTACTCTAGCTAATATTCTAAGACCAGAAATTAAAATAGTTAATGATACAAGACCAAAAGAAAACCTATCAACAATCAAAATTTCACCTCAACATCCTGCTAACCCTAACGAACTAAATCATAATCCCGTACTATATAGAAATATAATAACACAACCCCACAAAACTCTTCATCAAAAAACCCTCGGTCCTAACCCACTTACCATAGTCAGTAAAACCCCAGTAATCCCCAACCTAAAAATGACCTAAAACCAATCCCCCAACGTAATCACTTCCAGAGTTACGAATTAAAGAAACCAATACACTTAACCCAAGTGCAGCCTCACAAACTCCAAAAGCTAAAAAAATCAAACATACACTTCTCAACCAATTTTGAAAACAAACTAAACCAAAAAGCATGATATAAATACCTAAAGTAAAAATTTCCATTCTTAACAAAATTCCAAAAAGCCTTTTTCGCTGAGATATTAAACATACCCCACCTACTATAACTCCAATAGCCCCTACACCCATAACAGGAAAAAACCACACTACTTCTTTAAAAAAATTGTTCCAAATCCTCACTTTATACACTTCTTACTATTAATAATCTTATTATTACTCTCTACATATTTAATCATATACTTCCCTTCAATCACTCACCAAATTATCACCGCAAAACACACCAAACAAAACAAAAAAACACTAATAACCAAAACTCATGACATAGGACTCAACTGAGGCATAAAAGAATGCCACTTTAGGCAACTTGAGTTTGACAAACTCAAATTATATTTTAACTAATTCTTTTTATCTAATGCTACAACTACTAATGCCCCATTGGATGATCAGAAGAATACAACCCAACCAATAAAACAAAAACATATGCCTGCAAAAATCTAACAGCAAACTCAAAAATTATATACCCCCATATTACTAAACTTCCAAACAACCTTCTTAATAAAGAAATTTCATAAAAAAACCTTACTACATACTCACCAATAACATGCAACATAAGATGCCCTATAGTAATATTAGCAGCTAATCGAACACCTAAAGTGATCGGACGAATCAAAATACTGACTCTCTCAATTAACACAAGTAACGGAATTAATACAACTGGCCTTCCAGTTGGAACTAAATGACCAGCACTTTCTTTCCAAGAAAAAACTCAACCACTAAAAACCAAAGAAAATCAAACCATCATCGCCAAAACAAGAGTCAATGATAGATGACTAGTTGGACTAAACACATTCGGAATCATTCCAGAAATATTCACAATAAAAATTAATATAAATAAAGAAACTTGCCCCAATACAAATCCTCCAAAAAACTTACCAGAACAACTTTTTACCAAATCCAATACCACATTTACTAAACTAAAAAATATAACATTAATACCAGACACTCCAACCCATACCCCGACCAAACAAATAGATAACCCAATAAATCCACTCAATCACATAATACCCGTAACCCTAATATTAGAGTGCACCCCAGCATCCAACGATGAAAAAATATCTATCAGCATTTTTAAACTTTTTTATTTAAGAACCTCACCAATAAATGCACAAATATAAAAAAATTCAAACCACATCAACAAAATGCCAATACCAAGCAGCTGCCTCAAACCCAAAATGATGAGAACTAGAAAAATGATACAAATAACATCGCATTGTACACACAACCAAAAAAACCCTTCCAATTAAAACATGTAGCCCATGGAACCCTGTCATTACAAAAAAGGTAGAACCATAAATACTATCAGCAATTCTAAAAGAAGCCTCCTCATATTCTCCTCATTGAAGAATAGTAAAATATAAACCTAAAAACACAGTTAAAAGCAACCCATATAAAGCCTCTTCACGATTACTCACTATTAATCCGTGATGAGCTCAAGTAACACTAACCCCAGAGCCAAGCAATACAGCTGTATTTAACAAGGGGACCTTAAAAGGGTTCAAAGGTATAACCCCAACGGGAGGCCAAACACAACCTAATTCCAATGTGGGAACAAGCCTCCTATGGAAAAACCCCCAAAAAAAAGCAAAAAAAAAGCACACCTCAGAAAAAATAAACAAAACTATTCCCCATCGAAGGTTCATACTAACTCATCTAGTATGATAACCTTGATAAGTCCCTTCTCGAATAACATCCCGTCATCACTGAACCATAGTTAATAAAATTACTAAAATACCAATCAATATTAAGGTTATCCCCTTCCCATGAAACCAACTAACTAACCCAACAGTCAAAAACAACGCTCCACCTGCAGCTGTAAAAGGTCATGGACTAAACTCCACCAAATGAAAAGGGTTACGTAACATTTTACCTTATTATAAGTATTATCTTAATTTACGACGATAACACAACCTTAACAACCTGGCTATTGGAATGGAAAGATACAGGAAAACTATTATCCTGTCACTCAAAAGACGTTCTTAAAGCCCTCCCCCAAACAACGGATCGTTGAGACACAAAAGACTCAAATAGTATAAATATAAAAAGCAATACAGAAACAAAAGAAATCAAAGAACCTCAGGAAGAAACTACATTCCACTTAGCAAAGCTATCAGGGTAATCAGAATATCGACGAGGCATCCCAGCTAAACCTAAAAAATGTTGAGGAAAAAATGTTAGATTAACCCCCACAAACATCAATACAAAATGAACCTTCCTTCAAACAACATGAAAAGTCACCCCAGATATCAAGGGATATCAATATCTAAAAGCTCTAAACAAAGCAAAAACAGCCCCCATCCTTAAAACATAATGAAAATGAGCCACTACGTAATAAGTATCATGTAAAACAATATCCAAAGATGAATTAGCTAAAACAACACCGGTCAATCCACCTACAGTAAACAAAAAAATAAAACCTAAAGCTCACATAATAGGTGGTTCAGTCTTATTAACAAATCCATGAATTGTAGCTAACCATCTAAAAACTTTAATTCCTGTTGGAATAGCAATAATTATAGTAGCAGCAGTAAAATAAGCTCGAGTATCCACATCCATACCCACAGTAAATATATGATGAGCCCATACAATAAAACCTAATACCCCAATAGAACAAATAGCATATACTATACCCAAATAACCAAAAACCTGCTTTTTTCCTGCATAATGCATAACAATATGAGAAATTATACCAAATCCTGGCAAAACTAAAATATATACCTCAGGATGACCAAAAAATCAAAATAAATGCATATATAAAATAGGATCACCTCCCCCAGTAGGATCAAAAAATGACGTGTTAAGGTTTCGATCAGTAAGTAACATTGTAATAGCACCAGCTAAGACAGGTAAAGCAGCTACTAACATAATCGCAGTAATAGTAACAGCTCAAACAAATAAAGGAATTCGTTCAGCAACTAACCCAGGAGATCGCATATTTCCAACAGTAGAGATAAAATTAATAGCCCCCAAAATAGACGAAGCACCAGCAAGATGTAAAGAAAAGATAGCTAAATCTACTGAAGCCCCGGAATGAGCCACATTTCCAGACAAAGGAGGGTATACTGTCCAACCAGTTCCACATCCTCTCTCCACCAGAGAAGACCTTAACAATAAAAACAAAGCCGGCACAAGTAATCAAAACCTCAAATTATTTAACCGAGGAAAAGCCATATCAGGAGCACCAATTATGAGAGGAATAAGTCAATTCCCAAATCCACCAATTATTATTGGTATTACTAAAAAGAAAATTATTATGAAAGCATGAGCTGTAACAATAACATTATACAGCTGATCATCACCTAACAATCTCCCGGGTTGACCAAGTTCTGCCCGAATTAAAAGCCTTAAAGCCAACCCAATTAACCCAGACCATAAAGCAAACAACAAATATAAAGTACCAATATCTTTATGATTAGTAGAACACAATCACCGCAA